TGTTGGGGAAATCCAATTAAAATTTGCTGGCAGTTGCGTTAATAAAATATTTACATTATAATAATTTGGGGAAAATTTTTTGATTTTGTGATCGTTATAGTAATTAATATGATATGACGGAAGGCTGGAGGGAGAAACTTGGGGCTTATTTAGGGAGATGTTGTTTAAAAGAAGGAGTAGTGGTTTTATGGGGAGTCTAGGGTGGGGGGAGGGGGGGGAAAAAGTTTTTTAAGAGGGAACACCCCGGGGCACTTAATCTCCTAAGTGGGAAGTAAGCATTATGCTCTTGACATCCAATAATGCAATTCTCATGTATTATCTTTACATCATTCAATTTTTTCCCTGCTGCAAGAAAAATGTTCAACCTTGTTGGCCATTTTAGTGTGCACTCTGAAATGCAAAGTGAAAGGAAACCAAAAAGAAAAACCCCTTGACCCTGTGGAGAGAACGCTCGGCATGTTGGGTAACGAGGAGTAAGTATTTACCGCATTAACTTATGCAATGCTCGATAAAAGAATGGGGAGTAAAGTAGGGGGTGTTCCTGAAATAGGAACCAAATGCCAGTAATAATGCGGGGGTAGCGACCCCCACAATAAGTTATCCCTGATCATCAAGGAACGAATACATTAAGATATGTGCTTGTTGGTGGGCTCTTACTGCGCATGGAAACAACGATTGAATAGGATGTGGGTACTTGGTATATATAGTGATTTGGACTAAGGGGCTAGATCTTAAATCTCCCAGTTGTTCTTAAATGATAACGCTCGCCCAAGTTTAAGTTTGTACATACCTTAGTTTGGTGTTGACGTATGAATGGTTAGGTTAATGTGATGGTGGATTTACATAAATGCTCTTGAAAGTTATGCATATTCTGGTTCAAATATGGTATGGTAATAATACAGTGTATATGCACTGTCAGAGAATCGTTTAATTTTAGGATTCTAGCTTTGGGAGCTAGAGGTGGAGGTTAAAATCCTTCTTCTCTGAGCAACAGGGAGGAGTTAAACCTCCATTTTCCGGTCTACAAGACCGGTGCTTTATATTAAGCTACTAGTGCAAGACCAGTCTAACGCCTTGTTTTCTAGTCATCCGGCCAAGGGGGCGAGGATTAAGAATATGAAGAAGTATAAGAAGGAGGCGATTTGTCCGATAATAATGAAGGGGTGTTCAACAGGTATCCCCCCGATTCATGTAAGAATTACGACGTCTGCTACAAGAGCTCAGAATAGGAACTGTGTAACTGGTCGAAATGTGATGCTCCGTTGTTTAGATGTATGTAAGATTGGTACGACTATTAAGACTAAAATGGATGAAAGAGGTGCGAGTACTCCTCCCAGTTTATTTGGGATAGATCGTAGAATTGCATATGCGAATAAGAAGTATCATTCGGGTTTGATGTGTGGGGGTGTTACAAGTGGGTTTGCAGGTGTAAAATTGTCTGGATCTCCTAGAATGTTGGGGGCGAAGAGGGCAAGAGATGTGAGAGCGATGAGAAGGGCTGCAAATCCTAGGAGGTCTTTGTAAGAGAAGTAGGGGTGGAATGAAATTTTATCTGCGTCTGAGTTAAGTCCTAGTGGGTTGTTTGACCCGGCTTCATGGAGGAATAGTAGATGGAGCACTACGGCAGCTGCAATAACAAAGGGGAAAAGAAAGTGGAAAGCAAAGAATCGGGTAAGTGTGGCGTTGTCGACGGAGAAGCCTCCTCAGATTCATTGAACTAGGGTGTTACCTACGTAGGGGACGGCTGAGAGGAGGTTTGTGATGACGGTTGCACCTCAGAAGGATATTTGTCCTCAGGGGAGGACATATCCCACGAATGCTGTTATCATTACTAGCAGGAGGAGAATTACTCCTGTGTTTCATGTTTCTTTGTACAGGTATGACCCGTAGTAAAGCCCTCGGCCGATATGAAGGTAAATGCAGATGAAGAAGAAGGAAGCGCCATTGGCGTGCATGTTTCGGATAAGTCATCCGTAATTTACGTCTCGGCAGATATGTGCTACGGACGAAAAGGCTGTGGCGATGTCAGAAGTGTAGTGTATAGCTAGGAAAAGTCCTGTGAGGATTTGGGAGGCCAAACAGAGCCCTAGGAGAGAACCAAAATTCCATCAGACAGAGATGTTTGAAGGCGCAGGGAGGTCAACTAGGGCATCGTTTGCAATTTTTAGTAGGGGGTGAGTTTTTCGGAGGCTTGCCATTAATAGTTTCTTTAGTTGAATAACAACGGTGGTTTTTCAAGTCATTGGTCCTGGTTAAAATCCTGGAGGAAATTATGTCTTTTTTAGTTATTCTGTTTACGGTTGGGATGGTGTTGGGGTTGATTGGGGTTGCTTCTAATCCGTCGCCTTATTATGCAGCTTTAGCTCTTGTAGTAGTGGCATGGGCTGGGTGTGGACTTTTAACTAGTTATGGGGGCTCTTTCTTGGCTTTAGTATTGTTTTTGATTTATCTTGGGGGAATGCTTGTTGTTTTCGCTTACAGTTCAGCTCTCGCTGCAGAGATTTATCCTGAAGCTTGGCTTCGTGCAGGGCCGGGGGTTGCAATATACTTGTACACGTTTGCGGTAGTGGGGGCGACTTTGACTTACTTGTACTATTGAGAAGGGGGGGGTCTAGCGTTGGATGGGGTGGTTGACTGGCTTTCGTCTTTTACGGGGGATGTGGAGGGGGTAGCTTTAATGTATGAGGGGGGGGGGGGGGTGTTGATTTTGAGTGTGTGAGTGTTACTCCTAACTTTATTTGTTGTGTTAGAATTAGTCCGGGGATTAGCTCGGGGTACAATTCGTGCGGTTTAGAATGAGGTTACGAGAATGGCTAGTGCTAGCGTGAGTACAAATATGATGAGGTAGGTCTTGATCATACCTCGTTGTGCATTACTTGTGGATGTAATTAGGGGGAGGTTAATTGTAGATATGGCTTTAGGCCCTGATTTCTCTAACCAAGTTTGGTCAATTATTTGGCTAGCAATTAGTTGGCCAAGGGTGAGGTTGATTTTAGGAGCTAGGCGGTGAATAACCGATGGGAAGAATCCTAGCATGTTAGAGAAATGGTGGGTGGGCAGCTTTGGTGTTGGGTTAAATTGTTTGGTTGTTAGAGATGCAAGTTCTAGGGCGATAAGTAGGCCTGCAATGGTAACCATTAGGGCGGCAAGTTTAAGGAGGGGTGGTATGGTCATGACTGGGACTTTTGTTGGGACAATGTTTGAGGTGATGAGGAGGCCAGCAATAATGCTTCCTCAGGCAAGCCGTTTAATAGGGTTAATGACTGCGGTGTTGTTTTCATTAATTGGGGAGAGAGCGTTGAATCGTGGGTGGCCTATCGATACAAAGAATACAACTCGGAGGCTATAGATTGCTGTAAAAGAGGTTGCGATGAGGGTCAGGGTAAGGGCTCAGGCGTTTACGCAGGAGGTGTTAAGTGATTCGATAATGGCATCTTTGGAGAAGAAGCCAGCAAGGAAGGGGGTGCCTGTGAGAGCAAGGCTGCCAAGGGTAAGACATGAGGAGGTGAATGGGGTCAGGTGGTGTATTCCCCCCATTTTTCGGATGTCCTGTTCGTCGTTAAGGCTGTGGATAATTGCACCTGAACACAGGAATAGCATTGCCTTAAAAAAGGCATGTGTGCAGATGTGGAGGAATGCAAGTTGTGGTTGATTAAGGCCGATGGTTACTATCATGAGGCCAAGTTGGCTAGATGTAGAGAACGCAACAATTTTTTGAATGTCGTTTTGGGTAAGGGCGCAGGTGGCGGTGAATACAGTTGTTAGGGCTCCTAAGCATAAGCATGTTGTAAGGGCTGGTTGATTGTACTCTATTAGTGGGTTTGTTCGTACAAGTAGGAAAATTCCTGCAACAACCATGGTGCTTGAGTGAAGTAGGGCAGAGACGGGGGTGGGGCCTTCTATGGCTGAGGGGAGTCAGGGGTGAAGGCCAAATTGTGCGGATTTGCCCGTGGCGGCTAGGACTAGGCCCAGAAGGGGGAGGGTAAGGTTGTAGTCTTCTGAGTGAGTAGAGAGATGATGGAGCTCTCATGAATTTAGGTTTATTGCCATTCAGGCTATAGCTAGGACTAGACCAATATCACCTACTCGGTTGTAAAGAACTGCTTGGAGGGCAGCTGTGTTTGCATCTGATCGGCCGTATCATCATCCGATTAGAAGGAAAGATATAATGCCGACCCCTTCTCATCCGATAAACAGTTGGAATATATTGTTTGCTGTTACGAGGACTATTATGGCGATAAGAAAGATTAGTAAGTACTTGAAGAATCGGTTCATATATGGGTCTGAGTGCATGTATCAGCCTGCAAATTCTAAAATAGACCAGGTGACGTATAGGGCGACAGGTACAAAAATGATTGAGTAGCAGTCAAATTTAAAAGAGAGGTTGATGTCAAAGGTGGAGATGTTTATTCAGTTCCAGTTTGTCATGATTATTTCTGTGCCTTCATTAAGGAAGATAAAGAGGGGAAGCAGGCTAACAAAAAATGCTGTTTTTACTGTAGTTTTGACTTGAGAGGTTGTTCATTCTGGGGCTTTTGGTTTTGGGCTAAGAGTGGTGAAGACTGGAATAGTTAAGAGTGCTAGTACGAGGGTTAGGCTGGAGGCCAGGATTAATGCGCTGAAATGCATAGCTAATGCTTGGATTTGCACCAAGAGTTTTTGGTACCTAAGACCAATGGATGACTGTTATCCTTCAGTAGCCCTGGGCCCGAGGGGAGCCTAGGAATTCAACCTGGGGAGGAGCGGGTAGCAACCACTTTCTGTCGGGCAGACCTCTCTCCGGTCAGCGAGAGGGGTTTCACCACCATTTCTAGAATCACAACCTAGCGTCTTGGTTAAACTACGTTGACGGTTATGTTCAACCTCAGGTCAGTTCGGGCTTAAGGATGAGAAGTAAGAGGGGGATAAGGTGGAGGGCGATGAGAAGATGTTCCCGAGAGTAGGATGGAGGGAGAGCAGTTATATGGGAAGGGAGTTGGCCCCGTTGGGACATTAAGAATATGTAGAGGGAGTAGCCAGCCGTGATTAGAGTGCCTGCTCCTGTCAAGATAAGGGTTCAGGGTGATCAGTCAAATATTGTGGAGATAACTATTAATTCGGCTATTAGATTAGGGAGGGGGGGAAGAGCTAGGTTTGCCAGGCTGGCAATGAATCACGAGGTTGCTATCAGGGGGAGTGCTATTTGTAGTCCTCGGGCAAGAACTATTGTGCGGCTATGTGTTCGTTCGTAATTAGTGTTTGCTAGACAAAATAGTGCGGAAGAGGTAAGTCCGTGGGCAATTATTAGGATGAGGGCTCCTGTGAGCCCTCAAGGGGTTTGGGAGAGGATTCCTGCCACGACAAGGCCTATGTGACTAACAGAGGAGTATGCAATGAGGGCTTTGAGGTCTGTTTGTCGTAAACAGATTGACCCTGTCATGATAATGCCTCATAGGGCAAGGATGATAAATGGGTATGACATTTCTTTAGTTAGGGGTTCTAGGATTGTGAGGACTCGTATAATGCCATAGCCTCCAAGTTTGAGGAGGACAGCTGCAAGGACTATGGAGCCAGCTACGGGTGCTTCTACGTGGGCTTTGGGTAGTCAGAGGTGGACTCCGTAAAGGGGTATTTTTACAAGGAATGCTATCAGACAGGCAACTCAGCAGGCTTTGTTGGCATATGATGTGGAGGTGAAAGTGGGGGTAAACTGAAGCGTTAGGGTTGATAGTGAGCCAGTTGTGTTGTGCATCACAAGAAGTGCTACTAGTAGGGGGAGGGACCCTGCTAGGGTATAAAATAAGAAGTAGGTTCCGGCATTTAAACGTTCTGCTTGGTTACCTCAGCGGGTGATCAAAAATAGGGTGGGGATGAGGGTTGCTTCAAATATCACGTAGAATATGATTCGTTCAGTTGCACCGAAAGCAAGAATTAGGAAGGCTTGAAGGGTGATTATAAGTGAGATGTAGGTGCGTTGACGGGAAATTGGTTCCAAGGCCAGGTGGTTTTGGCTGGCAAGGATTATTAGTGGAAGGAGTCAGCAGGAGAGGACAAGAAGGGGCCCTGATAAGGGGTCTGTGCCCATGAGTGGGTTGAGATGTGTTCATCCAGCATCTAAAGAGGTTTTCAGTCAAGGGAGGCTTAACGTGGCGATTAATAGGCTGTTGGTGGTGGTGGTGTGTCATAGCCATTTTTTGGGGCATGTCCATGCGAGTGGGATGAGTGCTAGGGTTGGGATGAGGATCTTTAGCATTGTAAAAGGTTTAGGTTTTTTAGGCGGTCGGATCCGTGGGTCCGTGAGGTGGCGACGAGAAGTGCGAGGCCTGCGCTTGCTTCGCAGGCTGAAAAGGCTAGGAGGACTATGGGTGCGGGTGAGAAGCCTGAGGAGTCTAGTTGGAGGGTTCATAAAGAAAGAGCAATGTACAGTGAGAGTATTATCCCTTCAAGACATAGAAGGGCTGAAAGAAGATGTGTTCGCTGAAATGCTAAGCCTGTAAGTCCAAGAGCAAAAGCTGTTGTGAAAGCAAAGTGAATGGGTATCATAAGCCAGTTGTGGGGTTGAACCACAATTTTTTGAGCCGAAATCAAATGTTTTGCTTATACTAACTGTCTATTCGGCCCATTCAAGACCTCCTTGGACTCATTCGTAAATTAGGCCCAAGGTGAGTAAAACTAGGATGGCTGTAGCTCAGATAAAGGTTGTTAAGGGAGAGGACAGTTGGTTCCCCCATGGAAGAGGAAGCAGGAGAGCAATTTCAAGATCAAATAGCAGGAATAGAATTGCCACGAGGAAGAAGCGCAGGGAAAAGGGTAAGCGGGCTGAGCCGAGCGGGTCAAATCCACATTCATAGGGGGATAGTTTTTCGTAGTCAGGCGTAATTTGAGGGAGCCAGAACGAGATTACTGCTACAATACATGAGAGTAGAATGGTGACGAAAATGTAGGTTGTGATAATGTTAATCATGTATCTTCCCTTGGAGTTTAACCAAGACCCGGTGATTGGAAGTCACTAATACTAACTTTGTACTAGAAAGATTATGAACCTCATCAGTAGATGGAGATATAAAGGAAGAGTCAAACGACATCTACAAAATGTCAGTATCAGGCAGCTGCTTCGAAGCCGAAGTGGTGTTCGGAGGTGAAATGGTAGTGAACTTGACGGAGGAGGCAGACAGCCAGGAAAGTAGAGCCAATAATTACGTGAAGGCCGTGGAATCCTGTGGCAACGAAGAAAGTTGAGCCGTAGACTCCGTCGGCAATTGTAAATGGGGCTTCGTAATATTCTATGCCTTGAAGAAAGGTGAAGTAGAACCCTAGTAAGATGGTTAGTGTTAGGGATTGGATTGCTTGTTTTCGTTCCCCTTCCATGATGCTGTGGTGGGCTCAGGTGACGGTAACGCCCGATGCTAGAAGGACAGCGGTGTTAAGTAGAGGGACTTCAAATGGGTCAAGAGTGACCAATCCTGTCGGTGGTCAGCAGCCTCCTAGTTCTGGAGTAGGTGCCAGGCTTGAGTGGTAGAAGGCTCAGAAAAAGCCTAGGAAGAAGAAAACTTCTGAGGTAATGAAAAGGATTATGCCGTAGCGAAGTCCTTTTTGGACGGGCGGGGTGTGGTGTCCTTGGAATGTTCCTTCCCGAACAATGTCTCGTCATCACTGATATATTGTTAGGAGGAGCAGTACTGTGCCTATAATTATTAGGGTCGTAGAGTGGAAATGAAATCAGATTGCTAAACCGGAAGTTATTAGTAGGGCGGCTACTGCCCCTGTTAGGGTCCAAGGGCTTGGGTCCACTATGTGATATGCGTGTGCCTGATGTGCCATTAGACGTTTTCTTGTAAGTAAAGGCTTAGCAGGAGGACAAACACGTAGGCTTGAATCATGGCAACAGCAACTTCTAGGATTGTAAGAAGCACAAGAACAATTGCTGTTAGGATGGCCACGGTTGGTATCAGTGGGGCTAGGACGAAAACGGCTGTTGCGATTAGTTGAATAAGGAGGTGGCCGGCTGTAAGATTTGCGGTTAGTCGAACGCCGAGGGCGAGTGGTCGGATGAATAGGCTTAGGGTTTCGATAACAATTAGGACTGGGATTAAGGGGCCGGGAGTGCCTTCTGGTAGAAGGTGTCCTAAGGCAACTGTAGGTTGATTACGCATTCCGATCAGTACTGTTGCCAGTCATAGTGGTACTGCTAGGGCTATGTTTAAAGATAGCTGGGTTGTGGGGGTAAAGGTGTAGGGTAGTAGTCCCATCATATTAAGGGAAAAGATGAAAAGTATAAGAGAAGTAAGAAGTATCGCTCATTTATGGCCTCCTACGTTGAGGGGTAGGAGTAATTGTTGTGTGAATCGGTTGATGAATCAGCCTTGAAGGGTTATGTACCGATTAGTTACTCATTGAGGTGAGGCTTCAGGGTAGAAAGTTCAAGGGAGAACGAGCGCGATAGCTATTAGGGGAATACCAAGGAAAGAAGGGGATATGAATTGGTCAAAGAAGCTTAGTGCCATCGTCAGGATCAGGAAGGGGTTGCGGGCATGCTTTTGTCTTCGGATGCAGGGTCGTTTGGGAATTTGTGTGATAAGACCTTTTTAGGAAGAATGGTCAAGAAGATTAGTCATGTAAACATCATAATGAGGAATCAGGGACCGGGGTTTAGTTGAGGCATGTCACTAAGGGTGATTGGGAGCCACCATTCTTTAGCTTAAAAGGCTAACGCTGAGCCCAGTTTAGCTTCTTAGTGAAGAGTCTTGGAGTATCAGGGAGGATCAATTTTCGAAGTGTTGCAGGGGAACGGCTTCGACTACAATAGGTATAAAGCTGTGGTTAGCACCACAGATTTCAGAACATTGGCCGTAGAAAACTCCTGGGCGAGATGCAATGAATGCTGTTTGATTTAGGCGTCCGGGGACTGCGTCTATTTTTACACCAAGGGCAGGTACTGCTCAGGAGTGAAGGACGTCTTCGGCAGATACTAGAACACGAACTGGGGATTCAACTGGGACAACCATTCGGTGGTCGGCTTCTAGGAGCCGGAATTGTCCTGGGGCAAGGTCTTGGGTTGGGATCATGTAGGAGTCGAACCCTAGCTCCTCGTAGTCAGTATATTCATAGCTTCAGTACCATTGGTGTCCCATAGCTTTGATTGTCAGGTGGGGGTCATTAATTTCGTCCATGAGGTAGAGGATTCGTAGGGATGGGAGGGCAATTAGAATGAGGATGACTGCGGGGAGAACAGTTCAGATGATTTCGATTTCTTGGGAGTCTAAGATGTAGCTGTTAGTTAGTTTGGTAGAGACCATTGCTACAATAATGTAAAGAACAAATGTGCTGATTAAAAATACGATCATTAAGGCGTGGTCGTGAAAATGAAGGAGTTCTTCTATAACAGGGGAAGCTGCATCTTGAAAGCCTAGTTGTGAGGGATGTGCCATTGGGGCGGGACACGCGAGGGTTTAACTCGCGACTCAGCCTTGACAATGCTGTGTAATAGCTTGCTTTACTAGTGTCTCAATTAAGAAAGTGGCAGAGTGGCTATGTGATTGGCTTGAAACCAGTTTACGGGGGTTCGATTCCTTCCTTTCTCGTTAGTCCGTTTGAACTTGAACAAATGCAGGCTCTTCAAATGTGTGGTATGGGGGAGGGCAGCCGTGCAGTCATTCAATATTTGTAGATGTTAGTTCTACTGATAGGACTTCTCGTTTTGCAGTAAATGCTTCTCAAATGATGAATAAAAACATGATTACTGCAACTAGTGAAATTAGGGAGCCGATTGAGGAGACGGTGTTTCATAGCGTGTAGGCGTCGGGGTAGTCTGAGTACCGTCGAGGCATGCCTGCTAGTCCTAGGAAGTGTTGGGGGAAGAAGGTCAGGTTTACGCCAACGAACATTACTCCGAAGTGGATTTTTGTTCAGGTTGGGTGTAGGGTGTAGCCTGTAAAGAGGGGGAATCAGTGAACGAAGGCTGCAACGATGGCAAAGACAGCTCCCATGGATAGTACGTAGTGGAAGTGGGCTACTACGTAGTATGTGTCGTGAAGAACAATGTCTAGCGATGAGTTGGCTAGGACAATTCCTGTTAGGCCTCCAACTGTAAATAGGAAAATGAAGCCCAGGGCTCAGAGAAGGGGGGTTTCTCATTTAATTGAGCCTCCGTGAAGGGTGGCTAGTCAGCTGAAGACTTTAACCCCAGTTGGGATGGCGATAATCATTGTGGCAGATGTGAAGTAAGCTCGGGTATCAACATCCATTCCGACGGTGAACATGTGGTGGGCTCACACAATGAAGCCAAGCAGACCAATGGCCATCATGGCTCAGACCATGCCCATGCACCCGAAGGGTTCTTTTTTACCTGAGTAGTAGGCAACAATGTGGGAAATCATTCCAAAGCCGGGAAGAATGAGAATGTAAACCTCTGGATGACCGAAGAACCAGAAGAGGTGTTGATAGAGAATCGGGTCTCCTCCGCCTGCAGGGTCAAAGAAGGTAGTATTTAGATTTCGATCTGTGAGAAGCATTGTGATTCCTGCAGCAAGGACAGGGAGCGAGAGGAGAAGAAGCACGGCAGTAATTAAAACAGCTCATACGAATAGGGGCGTTTGGTATTGGGAGATGGCAGGCGGTTTCATGTTAATGATGGTTGTGATAAAGTTGATTGCGCCTAGAATAGATGAAATCCCTGCTAGGTGAAGAGAGAAAATTGTTAGGTCAACGGATGCCCCTGCGTGTGCAAGATTCCCTGCTAGAGGGGGGTAAACGGTCCATCCGGTACCTGCTCCTGCTTCTACGCCAGAGGAGGCGAGCAATAGGAGGAAGGAAGGAGGAAGGAGTCAGAAGCTCATATTGTTCATTCGAGGGAAGGCTATGTCAGGTGCTCCAATCATGAGTGGGATGAGTCAGTTCCCGAAGCCTCCAATCATGATAGGCATGACTATAAAAAAGATCATTACAAATGCATGAGCTGTAACGATAACATTATAAATCTGGTCGTCTCCGAGAAGGGCCCCGGGTTGACTTAGTTCAGCTCGGATGAGGAGGCTTAAGGCAGTGCCTACTATTCCGGCTCAGGCACCAAATACAAGGTAAAGGGTACCGATGTCTTTATGATTTGTTGAGAAGAATCAGCGTGTGATTGCCACAGGTAGGATGGCTGAGTTTTAAGTGGTGGATTGTAGCTCCATAGACAGAGGTTCAATTCCTCTTCCTATCAAGCTCCGAGGTGTATTTACATATTGGATTGCAAATCCAAAGAAGCAGGCTAAAAGCCCGCCGGGGCTTTCCCCCGCCCGCCTGCCCGGTGTAACCGGGCGGGGGAAAGGTAGGCGGATGCTCGCTGGTTTGAGCGCTTAGCTGTTAACTGAGAGTTTGTAGGATCGAGGCCTTCCCGCTTAGGATAAAGCTTTAGCTTAACTAAAGTGTCTGCTTTGCAAGCAGAAGATGTAGGTGGGAGTCCTGCAAGTTTTAGTCCAGGGTCTGAGAGGCTTTCACTCCCGCTTAGGGCTTTGAAGGCCCTTGGTCTTGTGCTATCCTAAGGCCCTATAATGAGAGGAGGGAGCTGATGGTTGGGGTTAGGGGGAGTAGCAGAAGGGCTCCCATTGTAGAAAGGGCAAGGGGAAGGGTAGACTGTAAGGAGGGTAGGCGTCAGGGAGTAGTGCCTGCAAGATTGTTAGGTGAGATGGTAAGAGCTATGGCGTATGAGAGGCGGAGGTAGAAGTAGAGACTTAGTAAGGCTGTTATAGCAGTGAGCGCTGCTAGAAGTGGGAGTTCTTGTTTGGTCAGTTCTTGAATGATAAGTCATTTCGGCATGAAGCCTGTTAAGGGAGGGAGGCCTCCTAGTGATAGTAAAACTAGGGGGGTGAGGGCAGTGAGTACTGGGGCTTTAGACCAAGATGTGGCTAGAGCATTCAGGCTTGTGGCATTGTTTAGTTTAAATGTCAGGAATGTAGAGAAGGTCATAATAAAGTAGGTTATTAGTGTGAGAAAACTGAGTGCTGGGGAAAATTGGAGAACAATGGTGAGTCAGCCTAGGTGGGCAATGGATGAGTAGGCTAAGATTTTTCGGAGTTGTGTTTGGTTTAAGCCGCCTCAGCCGCCCACTAGGGTAGAGGCGATACCTAGAAGAATAAAAGTGGTTCCATTGTGGGGTTGGACTTGCATGAGGAGGACAATGGGAGCTAATTTCTGTCAGGTGGAGAGAACTAGGCCCGTGGTTAGATCCACCCCTTGAAGGACTTCTGGAAGTCAAGTGTGGAGTGGGGTAAGGCCTACTTTAAGAGCAATGGCAATCGTCATCATAGTGATGGGGATGGGGTGGGAGAGTTGGTTAATTTCCCATACTCCTGAGAATCAGGCATTGGTTGTGCTGGCGAAAAGTAGTGCTGTCGCTGCAGTTGCTTGGGCAAGGAAGTATTTGGCTGTTGCTTCTACCGCGCGGGGGTGGTGTTGTCGTGCTATAAGGGGGAGGATCGACAAGGTATTAATCTCAAGTCCTATTCATGCTGTTAGTCAATGAGTGCTGGCGAATGTAATTGTGGTTCCTAGTCCCAGTCCAAAAAGAAAGATCGACAGAACATATGGGGTCATGAAGCAAACGTTGAGGTTAATCAACTTGTTTGGCTGTGTTCCAATGGAATTGTTCCTTGTTTTGCTAGGAAGTGGTGTAGTGGAAGCACCAAGAGTTTTGATCTCTTCAGGAAGGGTTCGAGCCCCTTTTTTCTAATGGAGAAAAAGTAACAAAGGCTGAGTATTAGTCAACATTTTTGGGGTATGGGCCCAATAGCTTCTATTAGCTTACTTTGCTCCGTGGAAGGAGTTGGGAGGATTTTAACCCCCATGTTTCACTCTATCAAAGTGACCCTTTGATTCAGGCACAGCTCCTGTTAGAGGTGAGGGGGGAGTCCGGCGAATGCAATCAATAGTGCCAGATGTCAGATTATAAAGGCTAATGTTAGGGGGAGGAAGTTTTTTCAAACTAAGTGCATAAGCTGGTCGTATCGGAAACGGGGGTATGATGCTCGGACTCACAGGAACATTATTGAGAGGAGTGCTGCTTTTGTTATTAAGTTGACGGAGTTTAGTTCTGGAAGTGTGGGAATGTGAAGGGCTCCGAGGAATAGTACTGCAGAAAGGGTATTTATAAGCAGGATGTTTGCGTATTCGGCGAGAAAGAACATGGCGAATGGGCCTCCTGCGTACTCTACATTAAAGCCAGAGACTAGTTCTGACTCTCCCTCGGTTAAGTCAAAGGGAGCTCGGTTGGTTTCGGCTAGGGTGGAAATGTATCATATTGCTGCCAGGGGTCAGGCGGGTAGGATTAGTCATGCTCCTTCTTGGACGATGTTGAAGGTGTGAAGAGTGTAGCCTCCTGCAAAGATCACGATGTTTAGGAGAATGAGGCCTAGGCTTACTTCATAAGAAATGGTTTGCGCAACTGCACGGAGGGCCCCGATGAGGGCATATTTTGAATTTGAGGCCCATCCTGAGCCCAGAATGGCGTAGACTGCTAAGCTAGAAATAGCAAGGAGAAAAAGCACTCCTAGGTTAAGGTCGGCCAGGGGGTAGGGGAGAGGCATGGGTGCCCATAGCGTGAGTGCGAGGGTGAGAGCAAGGGTTGGGCTTGCAATGAATAAAATTGGTGAGGAGGTGGAAGGGCGGACTGGTTCTTTAATGAATAGTTTAATTCCATCTGCGATAGGTTGGAGAAGTCCGTATGGGCCAACTACGTTGGGTCCTTTTCGTAGTTGTATGTAACCTAGAACTTTTCGTTCGACGAGGGTCAGAAAGGCAACTGCTAGTAAGACAGGAACAATAAGGGCTAAGGCATTGATGAGGTAGAGAGTTAGTGTGTACATATAGTTAAAGAGAGGATTTGAACCTCTGTAAGAAGGGCTTAGGCCTTCGGCAGTGACCGTGCTCTGCTACTCTAACGTGCCTTGGTCTCAGGCTTTGTGGTTGAACCCCCTCTCGGCTAGTTAAGTTGTTTTCATTAGATGAGGGAAAGGCATCCTTCTAGGCTAGGCCTTTTCTTTTCGGTCCTTTCGTACTAGAAAAAATGGTATCATAGATAGAAACTGACCTGGATTGCTCCGGTCTGAACTCAGATCACGTAGGACTTTAATCGTTGAACAAACGAACCCTTAATAGCGGCTGCACCATTAGGATGTCCTGATCCAACATCGAGGTCGTAAACCTTCTCGTCGATATGAGCTCTCGAAGAAGATTGCGCTGTTATCCCTAGGGTAACTCGGTCCGTTGATCGGCTTGTGCCGGATCTTAAAGGTCAAGTGGGTCTTGTTACTTAGAGTGGGTGCTCTTGGTTCTGGAAACAGTGTTTCTGTTCCGCGCGGGGGTTTTTTGTTGCCCCGTGGTCGCCCCAACCAAAGACATTAGGACAGGGGTCATCTAGTTTGGCCTCTTTTGTGAGGGTTTTTAACATGAGCTGTTTTAGTGTCTAAAGCTCCATAGGGTCTTCTCGTCTTATGGGTTTATCCCCGCTTCTGCACGGGGAGATCAACTACATTGACTTAGTTTAGGAGACAGTTAAGCCCTCGTCGTGCCATTCATACAGGTCTCCATTTAAAAGACAAGTGATTGCGCTACCTTCGCACGGTCAAAATACCGCGGCCGTTAAACATATAGTCACAGGGCAGGCGGGACCTCTTATTTGTTGATTTTGCAAGAGGCGATGTTTTTGGTAAACAGGCGAGGCTTGTAAGTGTTTGCCGAGTTCCTTCTTTCCTTTTTAGTCTTTCCTTGTAGGCATACCAGTGTAGGATTAACGGTTAATTTAAGGGTGTTTTTCTTGTTCTCTATCGTGTGGCCCTATTTCCTCTTTGTATTGGGTCCGTTAGGGATCGGCGTGGGTTCGTTCCGACGTACACGTATGCAGGGAGAGAATCTAGTTCTCTTATTACTCATACTAGCATGGTCACTCCCATGGGGGGCATGGGACGGCCTGGTATTGTTAGGGGTTGAGATGAAATTGTCGGAATCTGTGGATTGGGGAGGGTGTTTGAGCTGTAACGCTCTCATTAGGGATGGCTGCTCTTGGGCCCACTAAAACATGCTCTCCTGTTATTATTCTGATCTTTATCCTCCTGGGGAAGTTGTGTCTTGTCCTAAAGGGGCTGTACCCCCTTTGGGTAACTCTTTTAGTTTCTTATTATCTGGTTTGGTTGTGAATAAAGAATTAAAAAGGCTGAACTTCTATCCATTTCTCAGGCAACCAGCTATAACCAAGTTCGATAGGTCTATCACCTCTACTCAAAGCTCTCCCCACTCTTTTGCCACAGAGACGGGTTTGCCCTTGTTATAGGCTGTCTTGGAGTAGCTCACTTGGTTTCGGGACATCAGACTAAAAATCTTTTCGCCTGGTTATTCTCGCTAGTTCATGATGCAAAAGGTACGAGGTTTAGTCTCTGCTTCTTCGAGCTTAACTGGGTTGTTTCATTTCTCTTTCAGCTTTCCCTTGCGGTACTTTCTCTATTGCTTCAATGTTCCTTTTCTGTCGCCCATACTTAGGGGGAAAAATGGTTTGTTTAATTTTATTTGGTACATGAGGGGTTAGTAATGGTGATGTGTTGTTTGTTAGTGAGTGAGCTAGCTATTGGGCGTCAAAGTAACTCGATTTGCACGAGTATTTTCTCGGTGTAAAGGAGATGTTCTAATGTTTAACTATACTCCGATGTCTTTAGCCAAGTGCACCTTCCGGTACACTTACCATGTTACGACTTGCCTCCCCTTTACATTTATTTGGCTTTTTAGGTAAAGAATTTTTCTGCTCGGGGAGAGTGACGGGCGGTGTGTACACGCTTCAGGGCCAATTTCAGTGGGGCTCTCTATTCGCCACTTACTGCTAAATCCTCCTTCAAGTTAATGTTTCAATTAGCTCTCCGTATTCAGTGTTTCACTGAATGTAGCCCATCTCTTCCCTTGTCATACGCTACACCTCGACCTGTCGTCTGGGGCTGTACCAATTTCGCCTACTATGGGTCCTTTACAGGGTAGACTGGAGACGGCGGTATATAGGCGGAATGAGCAAGAAAAGGTGAGGTTTAACGGGGATTATCGGTTCTAGGACAGGCTCCTCTAGGGGGATATAAAGCACCGTCAAGTCCTTTGGGTTTTAAGCTTACGCTCGTAGTTCCCGGGCGAACAGCGGATGTAAGGAGCTGTTAGGTTTACGGCTATGCATAGTGGGGTATCTAATCCCAGTTTGTGTCATAGCTTTCGTGGTGTCAGGAGAGATTAGAGCCACTTTCGTGGTTGATTTTCTAGTTTTCATGAGCGTATAACAGCTTTGAAGAAATTCAGCTCTAGTTTAAAATAGGCCCTTAGCCACCCTTTACGCCGAATGTTTTTCAACTTGGGCCTTTCGTATAACCGCGGTGGCTGGCACGAGATTTACCAGCCCTCTTAGCTTTAACTAAGTCGAGTTTTCACTCATTGCTTAATGTCTATCACTGCTGTAGTCCCTTGGGGGTGTGGCTAGGCTAGGTGTCACTGGCTAAATGGATTTGTGCCTGATACCGGCTCCTTGTCCCCGGGCAGGGGGCGGGGGGCATTTTCACGGGGGTGCGGATACTTGCATGTGTAAGTTCAGCTACAGTTGAGAATAAGGCCGGGACCAAACCTTTGTGCTGTCGGGACTTTTAAGGGCCCATCTTAACATCTTCAGTGTTATGCTTTTGTTAAGCTACGATAGC